GCAGCGGATCACGAAATCTTCTCTATCTAATGAATGAGGAGTCCGTTTTGAAATCGTCCGCCCTGCACCCACCCCCCCGAGTATATGATTCAACAGGAATCATACAAGGGTAGATTGATAGAAACCTCTGGTAAAATGCCCACCCGTAACCCAGTGGATAAAGTACATTACATAGTCCGTTTTAGGGATTGGCGACTTGCCCATTCAGTTACTTTGGCACTGGACGTTCCCAAAATGGGTACTCTTGGGTCGGGTGAATTAGAGAGAGTAGACAGACTTGGCATTCCTTCTCCTTTCAGGGCCTATCCGAAAGAGAATCCAGTACCTCTTGGTCGTGAATATCTGAATAGGCCGAACCGTCCCCCATGGATATCTTTGCTTCGGAACAAAACAATTAGGCTCGGTCAACTGGAATGTGTATTATCCATATGGGAGATCCTCAATTGAGAAGATCCATCGACCTGAGACGAAGAGAAAGATCTATCTATTTTCTTTAATTATTCAGTTAAACCAATTATTTGTTATTCGAGCAGATAGCAACAACCTTTTCATCGGACATGGGTATTTTTGATTTTCCGATGGATTTACATGGTCTCATTAATGGAAATTGTTTGATGTAGTGAGTAATAGGCTCTGGTTGTTCGCCGTTCAAGAATCCTCGTCTAGGCAGTTCATATCATCCATACATAGTGTTTTGATCTAAGATTGAAATTCTTACATGTTTCAGCAGTAGCATATTGTTCCATGGAGCTAAGGTCAAAAATATGGAATAAACAAGTGTTTCCACGACTCTACCAACCGATCAATTCGATTCTGTTCCACTTAATCCCTTTTTCATGGCCACATATCTTTACGGCTAAGGAATAGGAAATCTTTCTCCTGTTACATGAATCAAATGTTTCATTTCATCCAGGAAAAGCCATTTCTTTCTCAACAATGTCTTTGTCATTTGATCCAATAGCCTTCCGTTAGATAGGAACAGATTTGATAAATACTGATAACTCTCAGATAGAGTATTAGAACGGAAAGACCCATCATTATATAATGAACTATTGGTTCTAAGCCATCTTTGGCGATGAATCAACAATTCGAAGTGCTTTTCTTGCCTATTCTTGATGAACCAGCGTTTATATATGGATGTGGGAGGATTTATTTGGGAAGTAATAAGCCCCTTTGCCATCTCTTCATCTGCAAAGAATTCTCGACGTGAAAACACAGAGACAAAGGGCCGATCTTTGAATAGGAAAAAGAATGGATCCGCAGGGTCCCAAATGAATTGGCTTATTCGAAAAAAGCCTTGTTCTTTGGAAAATCTATCTCGTGTCTGGTACTGCATGGTTCCACTCTGCAAGAACTCCGAATCATTTTCTTGAAGCTCATCCTCTTTATGATAAAAGATTCGCTTGCCCCGAAATGCCCTGGCTAAATAGGGAAATCCCAATTCATTGGGCCTTTCGATACAATCAAATAGATTTCCACAAGGGCGCCATATTCTCGGAGCCCAAACTATGTGATTTAATAAATCCTCCTCTATCTGTTGCGGGTCGACGGCTCCTTCCCCTTCTTCAAACTCCGATTCGTATTTTTCATATAGAAATCTATGATCAACGATAGAACAAGATCCTTTTTGCATCATATCTAACCGATTCCTTGGTTCGGACCGAAGAAGCAATGTCACTGGATTATTATCAAACTGACTGCAATCTTTTTCTGTCCGTGAGGATCCCACCAGAGCGCCTTCTACTTCTAATAGGCCATGAACTAGATCAGAATCATTCTCAACGAATCCATAAGAAGTGATCCGATTTTTTTCATCGGGTCCGAGTGGAGACCAAAGATCTTGAGCGACCGATCCGGCAGAACAACTCAAAAGATAAAGAAGTATCGTTAATTTCTTCATGCTCGTTCCAAGTTCGAAGTACCATTTGTACAAATAAGAATCCCTTTCCTTACATGATTTCTTCTTCATATAGATGGATATAGGATCTAGGGGGCAATTACTTAGAAGTACATTTTGTGCAACAGCCCTTCCTATCTGATAGAAAAGTATCCCATGATCCTGAACTGATCTTACCTGGGATCGCAAATCCCAAGTTTGTCTATGAAGAGCGGATCTAATTGTATTAGTTTCTATAATTGATTTCTTCTGTGTAATACTAATTGATAGGGCCTCATTGATAAGTGCTACAAGATCTCGTGCATTGGAACCCACGGTTATGGCATTACTATGGAACATTTTCTTTTCCAAGTGAAACCCCCTAGTATATGAAAGAATGAAAAAGTGCTTTCGTTGTTGTGGAATAAGAAGCCCTCGTATCTTAATGCATGTATTTAATTTATTCGGAGCTATTAAAGCGGGATCCACTTTTTGGGGAATATGAGTCGAAGCAATAACAAGAATATTTCTAGTGGAACATCTTTCACAATCCCTGGAGAGAGAGTTCACTAATAGACCGAGGGATAAATAATTCGACTCATTCACATACAGATCATGAATGTC